TGCTAAAGCGCTTTCCAATGCACAGCTACGAGAACGAATCAATACCTTCAAACGTGGCGCTATAGAAAGGATGCGAGCAGGCTCAGTCCCCGTCTCGCGAGCTCGGCCAAGTAAGATAAGATGCGAGTCCATACCACCTTCTCTTGAAAGATCAGCTTTCGGTACACTAATAATGTGCCTTGGAAAGAATCCATTGATCTCTTTTGAATAAGTTTGATCTGCGCCGTGTTACTAAAGAATAGCAATTTCTGCCGATCGATGCACCTAACGAATCTCACCCCTCTACCAGGGAGCGCGAGCTACCATTTTTTTACACTAGAGGCAATAAGATTGAAAAGGGGTAGAACAAAATGTGAATTCTCCATTTTAGAGGCTGCAATTAGGTGGAACCATAAGGATCAACGTGCCCATGGCCAGGGTTATCCAAAAGCTAAGGCTTAAGGGCTTCCTTGAGACAAGCTGGAGGGGGAGACGGAGAATAGGTCATGATGCATATACCCTAACCTCTAGGTAAAAATAGGTTGCACGGGGCCCTTTGTCTTATTACGGGCCATGTCGAAATATCATGCAGCTTCTACAGTTTGTCAAAGGGGATCATGCTTTATGCCGAGCAATCTCTATGGTGACTGGAGTGCCTAGCGAAGACATTATCAAAAGGTTCTCCGGGTACCTAAATGGGTATAAGGAGGGCGTTGATCAAGTGGTTGAGACGATTTAGAAGTGCCCGCCTTCCTTCATCAAACGGAGCAGCAAAGCCGGGAATAAACGGCACTTTAAACTCACTACGAGCCCTCGTCTGAGCCCATCTTGCATGGTTACTGGATGCACGGAGACAGATGTAATGGTCTTTAACGCCAAGTATCTGAGGGACTACCTTAATATAATAAGAGGACGAATACGCACCTACTACTTATGACGCACCTACAGATCACTTGCACTACTACCTATGCCTTTCTCCACTTAGTTGGGTTTATATTGATCTTAACCCCCAATTGATTTGTTACTCGTTGCAAAGAATGCATCGTATATATGGCTCACCAACTTATCTGCCCGGATCTGCAAGAACGGAACTCGGAATCGGATCTGCCAGTCCACTACCTGGCTTAATAGAATCCGTTCAAATGAAAAATCTGCCTTTACTTTACTTTAAGTGAAGACCTGGTCGAATCCAAGCCAGAGCGTAGCTTCTTCACGTTTGTCAGTCACTCGTTGGGAGAGCTGGGTGCTCTTTTTCTCATACACCGCGCGGCCCGTGGAGATTACAGAATTTCCACTTATACCTTCCTGCAATTAGGTAAAGGTTTCACCTGATAAGTAGCGAACTCTACGGGGCGAGAGAGAGCACACGGCTACGGGTGTCAGGTGTCAATCGATGCTTCTTGGGTGGTGTCACTTAGCTCCCACCTTACCGTAGTCAAAACGTTTGCAAGGCGCGGCAAACGCCCGTGGAGGACCTCTACATGAGGTAACGGCGAAATGATTTGGTTGGAGCGCTACCGGCGGGAGACATGGCTGATCAGGAAAAGTCCAATTAGGACGGATTCCAATCTCAGGGAATCAAAGTAGCATTTCCTACAGAATTAAAAGTTCTGATCCCAACGAACCACAGGAGAGGGAGGAACTAATTCAGTTCTCAAATGAACTATCAAGAAGATTTTATTCTTCTTAAGAATGGATAGAATCACTAGTTGATGAACCCGTTCGGGAACGTGAGAGTGACAAAATCTGTTCGGCTAATCAGATTTGGTCCTTCGAAGGTTGCTCCCTTGCTCTGCTACTTGGAGCAGTGTTGGTTGAAAATCAAATATGTAAGACCAGACATGAGGGGCTAAGTAGGAGTGACTGCCCTTATGATCTTTCGGCAGAGCTTACTCATGTTCTGCGATGTCCTCGGTATGTGCTTACCCGCGTGAGGATCGACCGCACCAAAGAAGCACCACACCATTTAACCAATATGAACCGCCCGCGCCACGGGGCACCAGCCCAATTAAGCGGAAGTTAGATGGACTTAAACTGGTGAGGATCCATGCTGAACTGAACGGAACAGCCTGCCTGTAAACTCCATTAGCGAACTTGCAGTAATGAAAGAATTGATGGAGTGGGTAAAAAGGGTTACTTTCCAATCTTTTGCCATGTTCGGAAGGGATCGGGGTGGTTTCCGGCATTCGGATCTCTAGCAACCCGGCATTACTAAAGAAAGTAAAAATTTGTGGGTGTGCGTGTGTGAGCTTCCTGTCTACTGAGTGATGCAGTGAGGCGGGGGAGCGAGGACTAACCCTTAGGGGGATGTGCCTCATTGATTAATTAAAGGTTTTGTGAGACACTTTCACATCTTTTTATGGCACGTTTGCGTTAAGTACTGGGCAGAGCCACCATTCATAAGCAGCGGCATTCATTAGCACTAATTCTAAGCCTGTTAACCCTGACCGCTTTATGACCTGTGAAGCCTGACCTACAAGCCTACTCTTGCCTACCATCAAGACTATTGCCCACCATAGCTAACTTCGGTAACCCATTGATTCTTCGGTAACCACTCGAAAACCAATTGATGCTGCAGGAAAGGGGAACGGCACTGGGAAAGGAGATCACGTAGGCTTTAGATCTGAACTAAAAGGTTGGGGCAAGGTAGGTGAAGACTGGCCTGCCCTCCTGGATAACGGAAAAAGCCAATCAAATAGTAAGGCCCTACTCCTCTTCCGTTCGCCGGGTTCATCGTTTAGGCTTCCCGGAGGAAGTTGACTCGGGGAATTTACCTCTAAACCAGCGAATCGGGGTCGATTCGCCGGGAAACCGGGGGATGCTTTTCGAAGAGGAAGTCAAAGCCATAATGCCCTCCTTGAGTGACCGGCTACTTTTCCTTTCATGGATGTCTCTCCTTAAGAGGAAGGAAGGGCCACTAATAATGAAGTGCTTAAACCTGATATAGTGTGTGTATCGCTAAAATTACGTCAGTAAAGAAATGACCTTAACGATTCCTTGGTTCACTCACTAGGCTCCCAATCTCAAAGGGTAGAAGAAGGCGGTATTCTGGTCTGACTGCCAGAAGTGCCCTTTCTGGGTTCAATGGCAGAGTTACAGGGTTCGATTCCTTGGTACCGCATCGTAAATAAAGCAAATGACAGCTTTCCTAAAGGAATCGGCAATCAAATAAAGGAAAGGTGCGTATTAGTGGGTTCTACCCTAATGGGATAATACCCCCGAGTAGGCCTTGACCCTATCGGGCAACTCGCTAGTGCACGTTCAACCTTTCTTCCGTAGACAAGGTAGCTTTGGTAGTTTTATAACGGGAATAGTTTTTTTCTTTAGCAGGATCTTTTCACAACCATTGCTGGCCCTTCCTTAAGGGGAGCCCAGCCCAGTATTAGTTAATCACAACATCTTGAAGCGAACTTCATCGTTCCTTCCCCTCTTCTCTTGGTCATCTATATTATCCACTTTATATTGCAGGCGTGTTGAGGGTTCAGTCAGTACCCAACTGCCGAGGCAAGCATCCCATTCTACCAGCTCGAATCAAGACTTCAAATAGGGAAAGCTTCAGTAATTCTTCATTTCTGGCTCAATAAAGATAGGATGGATTGTCCGTAATTGTGAACGAAGCAGCGGGCATACCAGAAATGGTAGTCATGGACTAGTACCGCAGTACTGCTTTGGAGACTCCTTATTGTGATCCCTCACTGCACACTTTCTATATATCTGTTTCCATCCAATCACCATAGCAGCTCTACTTTATTTTATTCGCGGCAGGTTTGGAACAACGTATAAAGAGAAACGTTAGTCAACATTTGATCTATCCCGAAAACGCACTTCAATCCGTATTCAAGCAAACTCTCCAAAGAATAGATCTCCAGTGTCTTTGACTTGCATGTGTTAAGCATATAACTATTGATCGAACACGACATCTCGGAGAAAGAGGACTAAGAACCATAAGGCGAGCGCCGGTGAAAGCAGAGGCAAGAAGCCAACCATCACAAGAATACATGGCAGAAGACAGATAAGCTAGGCGAGGTTCATACATACGACATTAGACGACGCGAGAGGTCCGATTTCCCGTTCCTTCGATCGGTTACTCATGCTACAAACCCTTTGCTCAAATGAGGGCTGGTAGTTCGGGAGGTCAGACCCTTTCCCACCCAAGAGCTGTTCGAGGGTTCCATTTGTTGCTGTTGCCTCCACCGCGGATCAGAAGCGACGAAATTCCATACAGTCAATTCTTTATGGCGAGCTCGTACTACCAGAAGAGTAGACCTCAGAGCGATTGATTCCCAGTGCTTGAATAAACTGACTTGGAGCCTTCCTTCACTCCTGAACTAGACTCAACTGAGTGCGCCTATGATAGGATCCTGCTACTAAGGAAAGGACTCTAAAAGACTGACTTGCGATCTAAAGAAAGTGAAATTCTGGTCGAAAAGAAAGTCTATTTGAGAGACTCTTTCAGCTTCCATCTAGAAGAGAGCTTGAACACGCCTTCTTACGGGACCATAGAGAGTGATTAAAGGAAAGGGCAGAGCTGCTAACCTTAGCATCAGCAGGAGATAGAGAAGGGCTCGCGATTGATCCGCGAGAGAAGGGCGCTTGACCAATAGCCCTTGCGAGCAAAAGTACACTACTCTTTATCTTACTCTTTGTAATAATTCCAACTAAGTACTCTTACGCACCGTCTAGAGGAAGAGCTCCTAGGACTCGAGCAAGAGAAGATCAAGCAGAGGAAGTCAGTAGTTCCATCTCTCTAGCCCGGTGGAGTTCGAGGATGGAGAGGTGATTACAGTTGGGGTGGAGTATACATGGAAGCCTCAGAAGTGCCACCACTGTATGGTGTTTAGTCATCTCGCAAAAGCATGTCCAAAAGGTTATGTGAAAGCTAAAATGGGCTGGGTTCCGCGCTCTAGCCTGAACAAGGATGATGGGTCAGGTTCTGAAATCCAGAATGAGATAGTCAAAGCCAATTCCAGTGATGGTTGGACCCAAGTTAGCAACAGAAATGCAAGGAAAGATGGGTCATTAAAGGGTATCAACTGTAAGCTATCTCCTGTATAGGTCTTTTCGGTCTATGGCAAACTTTCCAATTGCTCTAAGCGCTTCAATCGGTCAAGGGTCTGAGGTCTTAGGGAAACTCTAACACGCTATCGCTAAGTTAGCATTCTGGTCTTAATAAAATAAGTCCTACCCGGTCGTATCTGTCCCCTCTCTCTCTTGCTTTTGCATTGAAAATGACGGGGCGAAAAAGACTGAGATTCTCTTCCTTGAGGAGTTGCTTGCTTCTAGTACTGCTGAGTAAGTCACTCTCTTCAAGCTGGTGCCTAGTAGCTCATCCCTTGTTAGTAGCTCATCTGCTAAAGCCAATCGCTCCTATCTGGCCTCAGTCTATACGAGCATCTCTCTTTAGCAATCAAGAGCTCGCGGAGCTACGATAGGAAAATAAAGATGGAAAAATGCTTTCTTTTCAGCCTTAGGAGCGAATCTCTGCTTGTTGAAAGACTTCTTCCCTTTCAGAGTTATATAGATAGCTTAACAATCTTGATTACCTATCTCTTCTCTGGTAAGGAATCAATCAAGTCAATCCGTACGCTAGTCCTTCTTCCCGTCTTTTCAATAATAGTGCATTCCTGCCTTTATTTATCTGTGGAAATCACCAATTAAAAACCAAGGAAATTCTCCGCCATCTTTTTTAGGAGATCCCATAAAAGCAGCCTATTATCAAGGTTTGGACTAGCATATATTGAAGAAAGGAGCCCTTGGGTATTGTGAGGAAATACCTTTACAATTGTTGAGATCTGCTGATCCGACTTGGAGATGACATCCGGCTTGATCACATTCCTATCTCAGAGAAGCCAAATTCCCCCCGAAAATCCCATGAACCTTTTCATAGCCGTCAAACCCGAGGGATGTGATGACATCTAGTGCATGGTCTCCTCCCATTCTTGTCTCAGTTATAATCATGAGGTTTGGTTTATGGATCCTCATGATATAAGAGATAGAGCGCTTGAAGTTTCTATTGCCAGCCCCCCTACAATTCCAGGCAAGGATGTTGAGAGGGGTGTTAAGAGTCTCATCAGAGTCGTTGTCCTAAATCCATGTTTGCAAAATGGTCTTCTAACCAACCAGGCCCCAGGCCTAAATTACTGAGAGAGTTGCTTCTTGGTTTAGCACGTGATTTAGAATTCCCCGACCTAACTGTAACATGGAGTGCACGTTTAGACGCACTTTCGATAAGTTCTTCGCACCCTTGAAGATCATCAGGTTGTCCTCGTTCCCCGGAAGCCTTTCCATCGCCGGAACGTTAAGATTCTTCCTTTCTTTTGTGACCGTTGTCTGTGGTGGAACCACCGCATCCCAGTTGGTGTACCCCAGGAGGAGGTAAGTCGCTGAGCATGGGAGGTAGCAGTCTTGATGAAGATGATCGGTCGTAGTTTCTCTGACTTGAAGTTCCCCGGGAGTAGATGGTTCACGAGTCTCGTCTCCAACACAGTTGAGCCTCTTCTCTCCTTACTTGAGCCAAATCAAAGAAGACTGTCCTCACTTTACTTTATACAAAAAAGTTCAACATCCTCATTAACTCATTGAAGGAATGTAGGAAGACGTTCTGTTCTCAATTCACTTTCAGCCCTTCGCCTGTACGCTACTAGGAGAGGGTAAGAAAAATCCCCAGTAACCAATATTCCAAAGCCCTCCTACTAGATAGGGGTCAGTGGAAAGATGGCGGCTACAAATAATGCATTCTAATGGGTCTAATGCCATCGTGGTATAAAGCTATAGACAGTAAGAGCTTCCTATTACCTATTAAGAGAAAAAAGATTAGGAAAGAAGATAGTGCGCTACTCGGATAGTTTCCTAATAGCTAGTCAGACTCGAAGGAAGGGAATGGGAAGTCCTAAGCCTGAGAGGGCTTCTCATTGGCTCCATATTCTTAGAAAGCTATAGGAGATAGCGGACTCTCTTAAGAAAAAGAAGAGAGACTGATAGTCCGATAGTCAAGCAAGAAAAGGGATACGCGTGAGCCTAGGAGATCGGGGAAAGGTAGCTAGAATAGATTTTTTTAAGAGAAGAGGAGCGAGGACTCTTGTTAAAGACAGCCTTAGAAGAGGATTCCTTGAAAAGATTACCTTATGTAAGAAAAAAAGACCTTCCTTCTTTGGCGCATAATGCTTAATCCGTTAGTTCATAGGAAGGAAAGCGAATCGTGTGCCCAACCTAGCCCAAAGCTCCGTCCAATCGGTTGGAAGAAGGACAGCGAGAATGACTTCATTGACTGATCACCGAGCAAGAAAGACGCTTTACGCAGCATTTCAGGTCGGAAAACTCTATAAGCGTGTCATCAAGTTAGGTTAGGCCAACCTCGGAACTAGATGTGGTCACCTTTCTAATCTAACACCACAGGCGATAGCCAGGGATCATCCTCTCAATAGGACAGAAAGAAGGAATCCTCCTAGGAAGAACCTAGACGGTTTCTGAAAGCATCCTTTACTTTGTTGTTCACAGTAGCAGCTTGCCAAGTGGGAGAATGGGGACCGTCGGATCGAGGGCATGAAGGCTATAACATAGGGTTGGAGGCCTCATTTCTGGGACATCCAGAAAAGCCATCCCATTCAAGATGCCCCTACTTATACCCCTGCTCCCTTCTCTCCTTGATGGATCAATTGAACAAACAGATTTTAAAATAATTCCGAACCGCTATAGAAGCGAACGACTTGATCGCGAACTATAGTCTTTGTTTGTTCGACTGACCGACTCGAATCGATTGGGCTTCGTTCCGGGTAGTGTTTAGTCATAAGCCTTTCTCTTTGGGTCTTCACTTGTCTGCTTTCGTTCCACTCCTTTCCAACTCATTTCCGGTTCAACAATTTAAACACCGCGCCCCTTCTCCAGGGCGGCAGATGGGTCTAGAGAACCGAACTGTCTCACGATTTCCTTCCGGTTAGCTAGACTTCTCCTGAGAAATTCACGTATCACTTGAGTAGTAGTACGAAACCTTAAGAAATGGTGATCTACTAGTTGATTCAAGGAGGATCCGTTGAAGAGTGTCTGTTGTCTCGGTAGGGAAGAGTCAAATCTTTTCCAGCACCGGTGCAATATGAAAGAGTCCTTTATAATTCGTTAGAATACGAATGAGATCAAAAACGCTCTGCCGAGGCTCGAGTAGAAGAAGAGGTAATTGAACAGAGGGCCGTGGTTGGGTCTAGAGAGAGTGTGACAATAAATTACACTGAATCATTCAAAAGGGAGGGGCAAGGGTCAGAGCCCAGGCGGCAGAGATAGAGAAGATCCTAAGCGCTAATGTAATCGATCAATATGTACATACTACTAGCATTTTCCGGCTTTTTGACCATTCAACGGAGGCAGGTAACTCAATTTCAGTCGATCCAGCAACGGAGAAAAAGACATAGGCATTGGCCGCTTTTCAGTAAAAGCACAAATTCTTTCTATAGACGATATACCCTATGACATCTGAGCAGCCTGCTGCACCGGGGGACTATGGGAACAGAAGGATTCTAGTAGCAAGCCGGAAATGCGCATCTGTCATAATGCACCCGTAGCACTTGGTGGGCTCATTTGTTTAGATCACTGAGATTCATTGAGTCATTTTTGGGTCCGTCCACCCGTAGCAATTCGAAAGCTTGGTAGGAAGAAAAAGGTGGGTCACAGGTGGTAGATTTCGCTCGTAGAAGGCGGGTCACATATTTCTTATTTACAAAAATAGAGAAAGCTTTTAATTAACCTATCCCTCGCTTAACAAAAAAATCAGAAGAAAGAAGATAGCTAGCCTTAGGGTTTTATTGTCCTAATATCATATTCGGGTTAAGGTCCTATTTCACTCTTTAATACTTCCTGACGTCCCAATCCTTCATTAGTCTCCGACTCCCAATTGGTTGAGAGTAGGGCTTTTCTATTCGGCAAAGATCGGGTATTTCCTCCTAAATAGAGGACACCCCCCTAGTGGCTATGGATCGATAGCGGAAAAATACCTGCCTAAACCTAAAGGCATAAATCTAGTCATTCCTCTCCTAGCAAGCAGGGTCTGGAATAACTATATAGTTTGGGCACCGAATATACCTTATTTGTTTTAGTCCTATAATGGGTCTATCTCCGAGGCCGGAGGTCTACTACAGGGTAGCGGTTCATTCTCCGACACAAGGCAGTCTCGCATAAAAAGCCGTTCCCCTCCTGATCAAGTTGGGTATGAAGGTGAGCTCCTAAGTCAGTCATTCCTTGCTCCAGTGAGGACAGTGCCCCGGTTCTACCGATTTCCTTGGGCGTGCAGACAGGAGGAAAGCTGTTCGCAGTTTCGGTTGTCTATGGCAAGCTTTCCACGGCTGCGCGAAGACCTTTTTCATTCGGTTGCCCTGTTTCAGTCCTTCTTCAAAAGAAGCGTTACCCGATTGTGACTTGCTTCTCAACAAGCTACTAATTTGAATGGACGCTTCCCAACCACCGGTATCTAGATTAAGTAACGAAGGCTACAACTGGGACTCAAAATAGAGTCCAAAAGGGTTAGTGCTCGGAGATGACAAGGAATGGTTCTCAGTGTCGATCAGCGGAAAAGGACCCTAATCGATTCCTCCGTCCCATTCATAGAAGGTACCCTGAGCCCTTACTCTACCATTATTAGAGGGGTATGGGATGAAGGAGTCTCCATTCCGAATCATAAGGAACTGCTGGAGGAAGGAAAGTTGCATGCAAAAGATCTGTAGGGAGGCTCTCGAAAGCTTCAGTCAAATCGGCCCTTCTCTAATCAAGTTTCGAGCCAAAAAAACAAACTTCACCCAGACAAAAAACGTGAGCGCCTAGCGATACGAAATAAAATGGATGCGCTAACGCCCTTCCCTTATTAGAGTAAAGGCGAGGCGCTCATTCCATTGCTTGGTTTGGCCTACTCTTGCCGGGGCTTTCTTGGTCCTACGCAGTTTGAATTCAAAGGCAAAAGAAAAGAAGAGAAGAGGGACACCCTTTGCTGCTCAAGCCGCAGCGGGAAATGCTATTCGTACAGTAGTGGAAGCAGGGTACGCAACAGGCGAAAGTCGTGATAATGATAAAAGGTCCTGGTCTCGGAAGAGATGCAGCATGACGAGCCAGAAGTGGTATACTAAAATGTCGTACATGACGTAACCCCTATGCCCATTGGGGGGAGGGGTAGTTAGTTATCTCGGCATCGATCGCGAAAAGCTCAAAAAAGCCGTTGAGCGCGCTTCAGTCCAAAAGAATTGGTATTCCTTAAGAAACCTCATCGTACCTGCCAGTACGGTATGGATAAAGTCCACCTCACTTAGGATATTTGTCAGGAGATGGGAAATCATCCGGCGATTGCATTTCTATTTATTAAGTAGGTTCAGTAGAGCTCCGCTTGTCAGCAATTCTGACTACTTCCACCTGGACTTTAAAGTCAGCAAAGCCTAGCTCGAAGTTTAACCCGCCCGAATAGCACCTGCACTTCATAATAGTCATGCCCTCCGAGAACCTTAACACGGAAAAGCGGTTTTCTGTGATGTCAAGGCTTGGAAGAAACTGCCTAGTGAGTGTTATTGTTGATGGTACCCGCTGGAGATGGCCTTCAACTAATACAATACATTTTATGGCTGCTAGGGACTTGATGCCAGTGGATCTATCCCCTGATCCAAGCAGAAGAGACACCATCCAGTGGGCTGTCCAGGTGATGAGAGGAAAAAGATTAGCTACTCTAGCAAAGAAGTTGTCTCTCACCCTTTCGGTTTACTACATTTGGGCTGAAAGGAATGCTCGTTGGCATAACAACCCAACTAGGGATGCTATTCAGCTGTCTAAGTTGATCATTGATCATATAAGGAGCAGGCTGGCTGGTTTGAAGAATATCAAGAGATCCGCCCCAAATCTGCTCGCAAAGTTACAATGGGATCTACCGGATACTATCTTTGTTAGCATGCCTTCTTGAAATATCCATGTTCTCTGATTAGTGTGCTATCTTGGCTTGTAACAGGATTACTATAATTTGAGTTTCTTTTAGTAAGGGCTTGCCCTAGCCTCGTTTGTTTAGGGCCTCCTTTGTAAAGTTCTCCTTTTTACTTTTAATACATTTACACTCGCTTACCCAGCAAAAAAAAAAGAAAGCGAGAAGGGCTTGATTAGCTTAGATAATAAGGAAGGAAAGAGAAAGAACTCAGAAGAGACTGAAAAGAAGAAGGAGAACGATCCGCCAAGACCAATCAATCAAATCAGTGGCTCTACTTTTTATTTGAACGTCGGCTTGAAGGCTTACACAAAGAAAAGCAGCTTTTCACGGGATGCGTAGAGAGAGCAATCTAGGATTAAACACAAGTGTCCGTGGGAAGTTTCGCCTTCCCTTTTGATCCTTGGTCGAAATGAGCATCTAAAGATTAGCAAAGCCCGTATGTTTAATATCAAGCTTTATTGGCCGACCCCCTATCGTTTCCCCTGGCATTGAAGTTATCCAATGGATAACAGACAGATCTCCTATTGATAGGCTTTCCTTCTGGACTCGCCATCCGTGGTTGGAAGATGAGTTAGGAGAAGCCCTTTAATCACCTTGATAAATACATTTTTTGAGTACGAACGAGTGGGCCTATTCTTTCCTGCTCTTTCATCACCCTTTATGAAAATGAAAGGGCTCATGATCGGCCTATTGGGGATACGAGAGATCCAATGCCAGATAGCTTTCATCGGCGTTTATTTGACCATCAATTCCCTTCCCTCTAGTTAACCCTATCTGCCTTTCCTCCTGATGCCATCCACCTTTGGACCCTCTCTCTCTGTTTCGAGTGAACTCATCGGTTAAGTTCCCTGCCGCTGTCCCACTGCTGCTTGCTTCATCACATGACCCGATTTAGGCACAGCCTTTTCCAATAGCCCTAACCTCATCTCGGAACTTTTTTGTCTTCTTGCTTTGGGAGAAACGTCTTTTTATCCAATAGCTCCTCTCAGGACCCACACTTCTCTTTTGCCTCAGGTCGTGCCAGGAAAGCCAAGCTTCCCTTACTCAATGTCCCTACTTTTTGTTGCGCCCAATTCTCCGAGCGGAGATGCAGGCGAAAAAGAGGATCAGATTTCCGGGAAGGAGCCGAGAACGATATCCTTTCTCGTGCCTAATGCCTAAGCGGTAGCGCCCCTCTGTCTGCTACTTTAGACTATACTCCTCGAGCTGGACTTGAGGCTATCTTCGAAACTCTTCCGAAAAAGAGAATAGAATGAAATTTCTATGGATAGGTGGTAAGGTAAGCATATGAGAGAAAGGCGCTTTGACCCTCGATCCCAGGGACATAAAGAAAGTAGCTCCCATCATCATAAAGAGAAAAAGAGAACCATCTCTTTCGAAAGTTCCTTTGCCCCAACCAAGCAGGCTGAATAAGGGTGGTTTTCGGGGAAGGTAGAAGAAAAGAGGAAACAGTCATTGAAGAAAAAAGCCCATTTCATTTCCATGAAAGGAAGGGCAAAGAAGGATTTTTTGACTCTTTTTGTAGGGATGTGGGCATAAAGGTACGTTTGAACGACTAAGGTTGAGGGGTGGAGTCCGTCCCATCTCTGAAGACGAGGGAAAGGTCTCGAGATTTAGCGTAGAATTCAAGCGCGGGATACAACGGTAGGGCAGTCCCCAAGCATCAGGAGATGTGAGAGACCTCGCTTGAAGAAGCTTATTGTGTGTGAAAATAAAGTCGGGGAATCGTTGAATTGACTCCGCAGCTGAGCAAGCGCTCGAAACATAGCTTAGGGAATGCCTTGAGCGAGCCGAGTGCGTATCCCCTTTTGGAGTACGATGCCCTACCCTAGATCCAGCGCCAACCAATCTATAAGCTTTGGCCGGGCCAACTATTGATAGGATATGCTATTCCTCCCACCCCCTGATCACAATCTCATTTCAAACTATTATACAAAAAAACCTTCCTTCCCTACCGAGCAATCCTCCCCGTAGCGCTTATTTTATAATCTGGTCACCGAAGAACGGCTTCCCCTTATGAACATAGGCTTACTCAAATAGGCCCGCGAGTGAGGGACTTTAGTTCGACTGCTAGGCCGGACTCGACCGGAGAGGGAGAAGGTCGTGTGCCTCTTATTAAGAAAAATAAGAACATGGGGGCACAATAGAAGATTGATTCTTGCTTCACCCGCCTAACCGTCGGATCCAATACCTTCTCCTTATTCAGGCATACCTTACAGGCGATAAGGTTTCGGCTTTATGGACCAGTACTTGATCGGATCCTCGGCTGGGCCGGCTTATTCAAAGACTGCCGGAAATGCTGGCTATATAACCGCATTAGCTGCTGGTGGAAGGCCAACGTCGAAAAGTAGGATATCTTTCGGGTAGGAATAGAGGTGCTGAACCAGCCATGTCGGGAATATAGGCTCTTGGATTAGAGGGCAATCATTCAGTAGCGGGTCGATCCACAGAAAGCGAGGGATTCATTCCAAAAGGAGTAGGTCTCACGGCCACCCACCGCCGAGGGAATCAGATACTGGCTAGGAATCGAGCCTTGATGCTAAGCTAAAAAAAAGTGGTTTCTGTCAATTATACATATCGAGTTTGAGGCCAGTCCATAAGGGTGAGTGGTCCATTCCGTCAGAAGCTAATTGGATATGCAGTCCGGGAGATCCAGCTAGTGGAGGGAAGGCTGGTTTGACCAATAGTGATAGCTAGTCATCGGCTAGTCAGGTATGAAAGGGTGGAAAGGGCGGGTTTTTTTTCATAGGATGTAAAGAGTGAAGGTCCTCAGGTGCGTGAATTAGATCAGCATGAGTTTGACATCTTTAACACTTCTTAACGACGTCGTGACAATTCTCATCCATGGTAGGCCAGTAGTCACCTTGCCGTAGGATTTTCTTAGCAAGCAAAAGGGGGAATAGTGGAGTAGTGGATAAACAAACGACTCAACTAGACCTATCAAACTCAACCGGCCTTTCCACAAGTGCCTCCTCAAAATAAGTATACTAAAAAGAAAAAGAAAGCCTGTAGATCACATATCCACGGATATTGCCAGGCAGGGCATTAAACATCCAGCCAGGCAGGGCATTGTTCGGTCTCGGTATCGGCGGTAGGGCTTGGCTTGGAAGCAAGCTACAGCTACCTTAGCACAAGCGCTAAGCGATAATAATTCCTTCTATCTATGAGATTGTTAGGCAGATGGATTCACCAAGCGCAGACCCGCGCCACCAGCAGCACAAAAGAGCGGCGTACAAGCGGAACAAGGCCAGACTGATAAGTCAATTGAAAATGAATTCGGAAACGAATGGTCAGCTCGGATAAAAGAATGAAATTCGTCGGAAGTCTTAGCTAGCTTTAAGGTAGGGTCTCAGGATTTCTGCTGGCAAGCCTTTATCCTTTCTATGGTCGGGCTCAGACTTGTCCGTTCAAGGCAGACTACAAAGCCAAACTGAGCTTTTAAGCAAGCATCATTCAGATCGATAAGCTCCAATCGAATAACCTAAGGGGCAGGATTTCATCAAGAAGAATAGGATTTTTTGCGTTCCGAAGTACGAACAGGCCGAGAAGGGGGGGTCGTCAACCACTTCTTCGGTAAGGCGGTTAGCCCAATTCTCTCTCAGCGGGGCAAACAAAGGGGATGAAGCTGAAGCTGCTGATAGGGCACAGCCCAAGGAGTCCGTTCATGGTAGAAGTCCTTTCCTTTCAAGCAAGAAGGACTCGGCTTTTGAAAATGATCTTTTCTTTTCACTTCACCAGAGGGGAGTCATCTTACACACGTAAACCAAGGATCGATTGATTAAATGCACTCGGCAAAACCATTTGACACTTAAGTGAGGAAAGCGAAAGGTTGGCTCGACTGGGAGAGCGAGTGGTTAGCTGGCCCGTTTCAAGAGAGTCAGATTTCAAATAGCCAGATAAGGAAGGATCAGGTACAATCAGACGATCATCCTCGTTTTGTCTTTTCCGATAGGCTTCATCCAGCGAAGGTCTTCCAATTGATTATTTAGTTTAGTCTTAAAAGTTACTTTGACTGACGTCAACTCCAACCATCGTCAGAAGATAGGAGAGAGCTTCGATCTCTTTCCGTCATCCCAGAGCAGAGGAAATCATCTTAGAAATAGAAACCTGGGCTAGACAAAACAAAGGTACTCCGAGGGCTAGCTAATGACAGAGCAGAGTACCTCCTCGTTAAATGGAAAGCGATCCCGTCTACATACTAGGCTAAAAATTGGCACTTCAAGCAAAGTAGACTACTCATTAGAGTCTTCAATGTTAGGGGGGTGAAAGCAAGATCCGAAAGGAAAGAGCTCTGTACTCGAGGGTGAGAAACCAATGAAATAGGTTGTCCCTAAAGCAGAACTTCATTTCAATAAAGAAAAGGAGTCAAAAGATCATGTGCAAGAGCAGCTAGGAACAGTGTCCTCAGGCTTTCTTCGGAATAAGATAGATCAGAAGCAGCAACTGTCTTTGTCTGTACATCTAAAAATTCCCTTATCTTAGTTACTCCTATTTTTGGCCTGGCTTTGACGGTTCAGCGAAAATAGTTGGACTCGTATGGGTCTGCTCGACTTCTTATTCCAGTCCAGTGGGTGGGTCTACTATCCTACAGTTTATAGGGTTAAATAAGTGCCTTCAGCTTCAAGCGAAAGCATGTGATTTCATTCGTACCCACCTCCTCGAGTCGCCCAAGTAAATGCATTTCTCTTCCAATCGTTGAGACGGACGAAAGCATTGGATGATCGGCCGGGCAAAGGGCAGCTCATTCGTTCCTATCCCCATCCGAAAGGGCAGCCTACGCAGTGCACTGCTAATCAGTCATAGCTTGTGTTCGGAGCTATCTGCTGTCCATCGTTCCGAGCTAAGCAAAGCAGCTAAGCGATCAATCTCCCTCACTCAGCCCTACCAAATCCGTCGAGGTTGCCATGCATTGCCATGCATCGTTGGGAAGGAGAAGAACGAAGCGAGCGAAGCTGTTCTGCATCCTCCGAGCAATCAAACAAGAAGTTCAATCCTACCTTCGCCCTTTTGTTAGCAGCTCTTCGATCAACCCAGGAAAGGGTCTCAGAGGCCATGTTTTCTAATCCAAAAGGTCACGGCTTGAATGGGTCAAGAAGTAGGACCTTTCAAAAGGATCGTTTTTAGGGCTTGATTTTGAAGCCTAGTTTTCCAGTCTATTTTCCACTATATATATAACAAGGAGTGGAGCTGGAATAAAAACCTCGGTTAGGCTACTACGTTTTTTTTTCTTTTGAGTTCTTCCCCCCGCCCGGTCGAGCTGTCTGAGGTCGATGGTGCATCCGGTAAGCTCTTTCGGTATTCATCTCCAGAGCCCAGTCAGATGCTTCAATCCTTCATTCATATTCCGTCTCAATATCTTTTTTTTTTCTTCGTCTAACTACGTTTGCTCCTCCGTTTGCTGGTCGGAACGGAACTAGAAGGAGGAGCAAGCCCAGGAAAGATGGGAAGCAAGAAGGCTGCCCCAAGAGAAGATACCTCTAGAAGCTTAGTGAGCATGTCTGGCTTGTCAAGGCAGATAGGAAATACTTGACTGAAAGAGAGGAAAGCAAGCTCACCACTAAAGAAATATAGATATGGATTGGACTCCGCTCTATGTTCCACTTTGAGCATTCCGTTACGGCACTTCCGATTGCTTCTGCTTTGAGCCGTCTCTAGCTGAGCTGGTAGGAGTGGCTTGTTTCAATGAATATTCCTATAGCACCCATTTCTCCCCTGCTATAGGACTGACTTGCGGTTTCAGGAAGTGAAGTGATAGTGGAGTCAGAGTCTTCCCCACATTCCTGCTCAGAGCTTGGGGCAAAGGGCCAGGGTACTTAAGCCAATCTGAAACTTGGACTGTCAGATTCGGGTGATCGATCTTCCCTTTCATAACGTAAGTGACCATTGTAGCCACGAACGAACGCGAGCCCCTCAAGAGAAGGCTGATTTTGTTAACCAAGAGTTCAGATAGGAATAGTGGAATATGAATATCTAATTGTTAATTCCATTGATCGTATTCTCATATAACGATAAGTATCTCGGGTCGCTACGGCCATAGGACTAGGTAGTTAGCTTGTTTCGGTCTCGCTCTTTGAACCGTATCCTTGAATTCCGTAATTGAGAAATTACTTTAATAGATAAATATCAACTACTTCATTGAATTAAGCGGGCAGACTCTTTCTTAGCGAGGACAGTAGGAGGCCAGTTCGAGATCGGTAATAGGGGAATCCTTGAGTACTCCTTTAAGCGGCTAGTGGGAAACTGCCTTATTCAAGTTCAGTACGATAAGGGGAGAGCTCTTCGGCTAGATCAGATCCGGAAAGAGCCTACGCTTAGTGTGATCCTGTCTGATAACGAACGGAAGGCTAGCTATATGCTTAAGACATCTATCTTGGCTTGGTTTTCCGGGTAAGGGCTTGAATGAAGGGCAGGTAACTACCTTAGCAGGTTCGGGACCTCCACTGCTTGGCTGCTCCCTACGTTCAGTAATGGCTTGCTTCAGTAAGATGAGCATCAACCTCATTTGTATAGAGAACCGGCTTATGGGACTTGAAGGTGGAAATTCTACCACCTAACATATTCATCTTATTTCCCTAAAGGGTCTGCTAATGTGAGGGGTATTTTTCTCTAAGTCGATTCCAAGACCTTTTTTTCGATTGGGTATGAGATTTGCCCTACTCGATGAGAGTACCGCTTGCTAACGAAAGTAGTTTGTCTACTAGCTAAAGTTCCGGTTTCCTCTATCTTCTGTTCTGCTTGGCTTGCAACAAAGAGCTTGACTTTCAAGTAGTACTTCCCGGAACAATCAAAGAAGTAGCTTTTCTTCGAGTGCCGAAACTGTACGCATCTCCCGACACTTCACTAACGGTTTTCTTTCTCTAAGCTAAGTCACTTGACTTGAACAAAGACCTTCTTACCTTGTCGCACCTGTCAGGAGCTCTTTGAGAGAGATTTTCTTTGCCTGCATCGAAAGCTTTCAAGAAAAAAAGAAAAAAGCCCAAACTCATGCCAAGCAGCTAACTTCGAGACAACTAAGGGCAAACTTCGAGCTAGAACTAATGGATTAGCATTAATAGTAAGTTCCCCGGGGGGATTTCTTCCTATGCTTGCTGGCTAAACAGAGTTGCCTTCCACACGTGCACTGAAACCAGAGTCTGCTACTCGCCTTAGGCAAAACCCGGAGTCTCTTGCCTCATTCTCCTATCTTAAATAAGGCCTGAACGGTGGCATAAAAGCCTTGGAACGGCTGCCGCGCCTGATTCGACTCACCAGGCCTTCTTTGTCTTCGCATTACCCTAGTTCCTTAATCCAAATAGCCATAGGAGAAGCTGAGCTAGCTAACCTAAGTCCGTAGCTAAAGTTCTCAAACAAGAGTTCCATTCCCCTTACTCGTATTGCAGGCAAATCCCGTTACTAGTAGTTCTGGTTAGCCCACTTGCCCGAGCACACTCTCAACTTGTAGATGCGCCAATCCCGCCTTCCCCCACGAGAACAGAAAAACCAACAGACCACGAACACCAGCACGCATGAAAACAGCCCTTTTGAAAGCATACCCAAGGAGCGGGCATCCATCCAATCTTCACTTATAGACATCAAATGGCCTTATTTCCGTTCGTTAACTACTTCTAACGAGCAAGTTAGTAGCCTACCTCGGCTGAATGTTGGGACAAACAGCAATAACCGTGCTTATCCTTCTAATAAAGAAAAAAACCATCCATATTAAACCGATTCACCCACTACTGCTACTACTAGTATAGAAGAAGATCTATTAACACGCACGGCTACCTATATAACAAGTTGCCTCTGACCTCTGTCTCACGACCGCAAATAGAACCTGTAGCTTCATGCCCTGACCTGAACTGAACTACTACTGGCTTAGCTGCCTAGCTACAAACTCAAAAGCCTGGATTTCCGATCCTTACTTAGCTTAGAGTCCCAAAAGGTGTTATAAGCTGGAAGCTACTCGTTTCTGAGTAGGAGTTCCCATCGGTCCAGAACTAGAAGTAAACTCAAAACCTGGATTTGGCTAAAAGGACCTATTATTTGCATTCTCCTATTAGTCCCTATTATTCTTATTCTGCGGATTACTAAGCCGTGGATCGAGATCTTAGGATCTAGCTAGATAAGACTTATTACACCTTGGGGAAAGCCCATACAGCAGAACGAGACCCTTTCATAAGGAAGGAGTTCTTGTTGCTTTAAAAAAGATCTGGCGAAGAGCACCAGTGAGGTACTAAACACTTTAAAGAGCTCACGCGCCTACCTTGGCTACTGGTGAAGAGGGGGTATTTTTACTTAACCAAAGCCATACCTGAGTGACTTAGGAAGCGGCTTTGTCTTAGCCTTTCTACCTTCTGCCCGAGCCTTTCATGGAGGAAGGGCTTCGTACCGTACTCGAGCTTTGGATCAATGTCCCACCCTCCGCCCTTAGGCTTGTAACGACAGCAAGAGTGTTGGATCTTTTGTGCTCCTTGTTTGGCCAGCCCTCACAATTGGTTGGTTGCTGTTACTGGTTCAAATCGTTCTTCTATGTGCTTGTTTGGTTCGGAGAGTACGCCACCTTGCTCCACTTGATGTTCGTATGCTGTCTTCTCTCTCTCTCTTCTCCGGCGTAGAAGCATCAGTTCTAATTGCAACATTCCTCTCACCTCAGACCTGGGCAAGTCTTTTTTGGTCCCATTAATCCATGGCAGAGTCTATAAGGCAACCTATCACCATGTGCTGGAAAAGGTACAAAACCGACTAGCTGGCTGGAAAGTTGAACACTTCTCCATGGCAGGTCGAACACTTCTAGTCCAATCTGTCACTTCATCATCACTCCCTACTTACACCATGCAAACAACCAGAATTCCCGAATCAGTCAACCAGGAGATTGAGAAACTCAATTGCAAATTTGTTTGGGGTAGCAATGAAACCAAGAAGAAGATCCACCTAGTTTCATGGGAGAAGCTCTGTAGCAGCAAAGAGGAGGGAGGGTTAGGTCTGAGAAGCATGGGGCTGATGAACAAAGCCCTTATGGCAAGAATGGGCTGGAAATTCGTAACAGAACCTGATTCCCTATGGGCCTCGATTCTGGGAAGCAAGTATCTGAACAACTCCTCTTTCTTCAATTGTGAAGCAAATTCTAAGTCATCCTATACTTGGAGAAGCATTCTCAAGGGGAAGGACATCCTAAAGATGGGAAGTAAATGGGTAATTTGGAATGGGCAAAGAGCAAAATTCTGGCTTGACTGGTGGATAGGTGAAGGCCCACTGGTGGACGTAGCAACCCAGCAAATTCCACCTGCTAGTCTTATCGGGTCTGTGATTACATTGATGAAGATGGAAATTGGAAGTGGAGTGACTTTGTGGAGCTGATCCCCATGAACTTGATACCCCATATCAGACAAGCCTTTTCAAGAGAGAATTGCACAGACTCTCTGATCTGGAAGGACTCTCCGAGTGGAAATTTCAGTACGAAATCCGCCTATGCCGTAGTCACAGGCCAGCAAACAGATGTGGAAGCAAAGAAGTGGCAGGCTATTTGGAAGGGGAAACCCATTCCTAAGATAAAGTACTTCCTTTGGCTAGCAAGACAAGACAGATTGCTGACTAATAAGGTCAGAGTGGTAAGGCACCTAACTACTGATGGGTCCTGCAAAGAGTGCAGCCACAACATGGAGGACTCCCTTCACGTGCTACGTGACTGCCCCATTGCAAAACACTTATGGATGCAACTCCTCCCAGAGTCTATCCATCAGCATTTCTCCTCCAGCTTTTCCATAAGAGATGAAGCTTAGTTCCCCAAACCCAACAGCTTCCTTTCCAACTCAATGATCTGCTCCTGCCTTTCTCGTTGCTTCTGTCTCTAGCTTACTCTGCTACAACTACTGTGACTGGAACTGCTGCTCCTTGCTTTGCTACTTTAGGTAGTGCTGCTGTAGGCTCTTTGCTGCTAGAGGATCTGGAACTAGGCGTTATGCTGCTGGTGGAGGTAGTGGTGGGGAAGCTGGTTCTAGATCTACTTCTGCTGAATCGACAGGATCTACTGCTATATTTTTCCTTACCCTGAGTGATAAATGAGATGGTTCCTCATGGTATAATAGAAGCTGGTGGGAAACTAACTCAACTAGGTAGGCATCGGAGAAAAAACATGTGCACAGGGCCGGAGGATTCCTCCAATTCCTTTGGTTTTGGATTCAATCCCAAGTCAGCCCTAGAAGATGGAACGAATATCGAGTAAATTGCCATTTTCCTTTATCAACTTCTTTCGTTTGACCCCTTGAGCGTCATCCCTCCCAACCCTTCGAGATCTTCTTTCAGAGAATACGAGACTGGAATAGAAGATAAGGAAAGAAGCCATCAAAGGAAGGAAAAGAGAAGCCTGGCCTCTTCGACTGCTACATCATCATTGCTGGGCGCAGCATCGGACTACCGCCCATTCAAAGCCGAAATGCCCTTCATTTCTTTAATCAGGAGTTAAGACTAGCATCGGACAGTCTGCGAAAAGAGACGATCTTCCCCTTTTTTGACTTAGATTCTTTTACGGGATCAAAGAACTTCTCAATCCGACGCAGAAGGAAGGATTCAATAAACTTCTTTTTATCCCCTGTCGAGGACTCTTCAATCAATCGCCTTCTCTTTTAAGTCGTTAACTCCTTCCCCGTGTTGGTTGGCTGTGAGCTCCAGATGCTGGATTGCTTGATCGAATCGACATTCCTCTACGCAACATAGGAGAATCAGTTGAAGCTTTGCTGCTTGCATGACGTATATATTTATATATATATATCACTCGAATTCACTGACAAAGCGTCTGTCAGCACCGGTGACAAAAAAGCAATTTCTTTCTGATCAGGTTGGGGTTGGTGTTCAGTGCCAATCTCTCTTTGTTCATTCAACCAGACGTAGCTAGAGATTGAGTGCGAACAGCAAACTAGCTGACTACGCCTTCAGTCAATATAGCAAGTCAAGTGGCTCAGGCCCGTAAAGCACATTTCGATGATGCAGGGTAGGATTCCGTCTGAGCCCAAGATTTGATGAGACGGATCTTGTAGTCTGCTAGCTAGCTCTTTCTATCTGTAGTGCTCGAGGTTTGGGTGCTCGAAGCAAGGGAGGAATTGTTGATGTCTTGGTCATACTAGACTGATACGTAACCAAACTCCCTAACTTCACATTGGGGGAAGAATATTCGTTGTCCGAGCATAGTTTCCCTCATAACTGGCAAGAAGCGGTTCAACTTGGTTATGTGACCACAAAAGGGTATGGATTTCCTGTCTAGCTCTTCGAATTGAGAACAAGAAGACGGAACCAATAGACTCATCTAAGGTTTCTGGTCGAACTGCACTAACTATGAGAGTATGAATTGGACAACACAGCACGTCACCCGCAGATTGAAGAGTCTTCTGCACCACTTGCACTCCCATAGGGAGAGGGGTTGCTCTTGTGTTTGTTCACGTTCCAGCTCATTCTAATTCCAAGAAGAAAAATTCAACCCGGAATGGGGAAAGAGTGTTTGCTAACAGAATAGCACTAGAATTTCACTGAACTGCTGTTCATATGATCAGATTCCGATGAGAACATGAATTCGACTGACAGGCAACAGTCCCTCAATCAAGGCTTTCCTCATCGGCTGAAAGAACTAACCCGAGTATTGAGGGGAGGAATGAGATCATGACCCGACTCCAATCGATCGAATTTCAGAGATCACGTCATCGACGGAAGAGGCATGCACGAGGAGAAAGAGATCCACTGAAGGCGGGGGACCGGGTGCCTTCTTTATCTCGGGTACCGACTCAAGAGCAATTGAAGCATGGGTGGATTCAAGCAAGACTCCCCCATCTGGCTAATGAGCGACCAACTCCTCAGCTGACTAAAAGGGTAGGGTATCCGTTTGCGGCAACGAATTCAATCAATATCAAGACAAGCATACCTCTTTTTTTAACCTAACAAGCCTGATGAGGCGACAGGAGCAAGACTCGAACTTAAAGCCTGCTCTTCTCCTTTCGTTCTCTTCTTTCTTTTGAATCTTTCTTGCCTCATTCGGGTCCTCCAGTAAGGGGGGTAAAGTAGCGTCTACTAGCACAGGAAGTCGCGATCCAACCGCAGTTTCACGCACTTAGTCGTCCCGTAAGAAGCTGCTGCTTGGCTAACCCGCTCGCTGCTGCAGTGCTCAGTGTCGGTCATGTATCCTGTGTGGGCTCAGAGTTCCCCCTCCGGGGGTAGGTGCCCTCTGATCCCGCTCGGGGTTTATTCCCTTCGCTCGCAGCCCACTTGAACAATCAGCAGGCAGATTTCTCGTAGAATGAAGATCCAGCTTGACTCTAAGGACGAGGCAACTCAAAATGGGCGACTCCGATTTTGATGATCGTATACGATTGACCACGCCTTCGCCGCAGGCGGGTGCAAACCGTCGGGTATCATGTACGGCTGCCCGCGAGAGCCTTGACAAAATAAAAGTATGTTTGATTTGATAAGGCGTTGGTTCGGTCGGTCGAGGTCGCTCTTCGCGAAAAAGAACGTACGGCACGGACATTTAGCGTAGATAAGGAGCGCGGCGATCGGCAGTGAGGTGAGGCGAACGACGAAGAGCTAGTGAGTGGGTAAGACAAGGTGTAGCGCAGTCTGGTCAGCGCATCTGTTTAGGTTCGAATCCTTTCACCTTGGTGTGGCGAATTGTAAGAAAAAGATTAGTTCACTATGTGGGAAATTTCATCTATTTGGATCAGTTTCGTACTCAGTTTACTAGTGTCTGTTATCTTACTCAGTGTTACGTTTCTATTGGGTTCATCAAATAGTTCTATATATCCTCTTTTCCAAAGAAGAGGCATTCCTTTCCTCTTCCTGGCCGCTATAGTTTTGTTTTTTTATCTTTTAGGATTTATTGATTTATTTCAAATAACACTTTCCAAGGTGGGGCTTATTTTGGGGGGGCGCGGCCCCTAGGGAAGAATTCTCGGATGAGGCTGGGGTTGCCGGAACAGGAGGCTTTGTGCCCGAAGTGCCTTCAGAAGCAGAAGAATCCGCCCCGCCGGAGTTCACCATCATGTTAGCCAGCTCGTCCAGAAAAACAACTGTCATAATTTCTGCCAAAAAGAGACATCCGATCCTTTGGAACAAAAAGGAGAGTCCCTTCGCTAGGATCATTGATTCTACTTTAATAGTAAATAGGTTAGGGTCGAGCCCCATCATGAGAATAATCGAATAAACGAAAATGAAAACAATCGCAAGTAAGAGAAAAGAAAAGACGGATCTACGGAAAATGGGAAACGTCGAAGTGAGCTGTGGCTTATAAATAGGAAGATGAGGAGATAACGGGCGAAGGATATTCATGATCGGACTTATGTTCATTCGCTCTGGAGAGCGGTATACCGGNAANAAAAAGCCCTTATCGGATTTGAACCGATGATTGAAGCCTATTTCTTAGGGCTAGAGCGTGACTCTTGTTTTTAAAGCACTAAGTTACTTACGGAATCTCAAATATAGCTCGCGAAAGCTACTTTCTTTTACTTACGAAATTAGATTAGATATCCAAGAGTGTTGTCCCTTTTTTCTTTTCTCTTAGATGAGAGCAAGCCCGCCTCAAACAAAATGATAAAAAGGGGGGGCGGACTTGGTTCGCTACAGGACAAGGGCTAAACTGGGATCATTCCATCCCAAAGGCGGGAAGAAAGGACTTCTTTTAGTTTTAGCTCATTGTCTGATGAAGAGTCCTATAGCTAGTCTGTTACACTACTTGGATTTGCATCTTGTATAATGGGAAGCCCCTCTTCGTCTATTGCTCGGGCGATAGCAGCAAACTGCAGGCTCGAGAGACCTCCTTGCCTGGAAGAAAGAAGGGAAGAGCGACTCTCTTACTTACGCAATTAGTAGGGAACACAGCAGGCCCCAACAAGCCAGTCAGTTTAACCAAGAATGCCATGTCTGCGAACGGTATAATCGCTTTCCGAGGATCCCTTCCCTCTTCGAGACAGAATCCTATTCTCTTCTCTATTAAATAAAGCACCCTTGATCATCTTCCGTTCATTACTACTAAGCAGTTTCAAAAGCAAACTCTCCAAATTGACCCTAACCCATTGATAGGTTGCAACAGCATTTAGAATGATCGCTGTCGTGACCGAAGCAACTAGCATAGCAAGTGCTGTGGCCCTTGCTTGTGCTGCGGCTGAAAAGCCGTTGTTTTTCGCCTGCTTCTAAAAAGAATTCAATCAGAAGGGACCGCCAAGCCAAAACCGCAATGCCTATTGCCTAAGCACCAATTCAGAATATAGCAAGTTCATGCACTCAAACGAACGAAACGTCAGTCTTGGGCAAGGAAAAATCATACAAAGTAAGTCCACTGTGCTCAGTGAAGAATAGGGCAACAAGCTCCGACTCCGCTTCAGGTGGTGTACGGTACCGAGAAATTCTCACAAAAAAATAATGTCTGGCCGATTAGCAGAGACAAAAGCAAGCGGCTTTATGTTTATGGGTGGGATGCTATAAGACATACTACGTGTGTGAGAACCTTTTTTTGCCCGGGAGGCTTTCTAAAGCGACTTTGACCGTTGCTTCACCCGAAAGTGAGAACCGGCGCGGCGAAGAATCACTCCGCTATGCTGCCGTGATCGTATATACGAAATCACCACATGGCTGGCTCATCTCTATCAAATTCAGGCCAAGGGGAAGGGGGTAAAGCAGTCTATTGAGCTAAGCAAAGGAGGACTGTAGACTGGACGAAGTCCGACCATTCAGTGAGCTATGGAGCTAATCTGTAAGCGGCGCAGGGCAGGATGGACGAGAGAATGTCAAGAGGCCTTTGAGGACTTAAAGGGAGCCATCATGGCGGATCCGGTGCTGGCCTTGCCGGATCATGCTAAGCCGTTCGAGGTACATACCGATGCTTCGGACTATGCCATCGGTGGAGCTCTTATGCAAGAGGGGCACCCAATCGCCTATGAGAGCCGTAAGCTCAATGACCTTTAGAGATAGGGGCGGAAATACACAGTACAAGAAAAGGAGATGACCGCCATAGTGCACTGTCTACGCACTTGGAGACACTATCTGCTCGGGTCAAAATTCGTTGTCCGAACGGATAACATAGCCACCAGCTATTTCCAAACACAGAAGAAGCTCAGCCCTAAGCAAGCAAGGTGGCAAAACTTCTTGGCTGAGTTCGATATGTGTATCGAGTATAAGCCAGGACGCACGAATCTAGTGGCTGATGCGTTAAGTCGGAAAGCAGAGCTTGTGAGCTTGAAGCTACAGGAGATAACTGCTGTGAGCCGGTTTAGGAGCACCCTTTCTGATAGGATCAAGGAGGGTCTACAATATGACGCAGTAGCTAGGAGTACAAGCTGTCAAGGAATAAAAACGTCGCTTTTGGGAAAAGGATGGTCTGCTCTACACCAAGGGGAATAAGCTTTTCGTCCCAAGGTGGGATAACATACGTAGGGACTTGTTGAAGGAGTGTCACGACACTCGCTGGGCAGGACATCCCGGTCAGCACCGAACAATGGCGTTGCTTGGCACTCGATTTTATCGGCCTCAGATGAAAGAAGACGTGGAAAGTTATGTCCAAACCTGTCTTGTGTGTCAACAAGACAAAATAGAACATAAGAGGCCAGGAGGAGAGCTAGATCCTTTGCCTATCCTCACCAGACCATGGCAAAGTGTTACTATGGATTTCATCTCTTGCTTGCCCAGGGTGGATGGGCTTGGAAGCATCATGGTGGTGGTCGATATATTTTTAAAGTATGCCACCTTCATGGCGGCATCTGCCGACTGCACTGTGGATGAGGCCGCACGCTTGTTTATGAAGAACGTGGTTAAGTACTGGGGGCTGACTCGACCATACTTACATTTGTATCCATCCCGGAAAGCGAGCTTCTAGACTGTTCACTTGGGCTTCAAGATTGAGCTTGGGATCATGCAGTTGCCCCCACCTTCAAGCTCGGGGGAATAAAGAAAGAGGGAGCTACCCTAGAAAGGAAGGGGCAAGGGAAAGCCCATTATGAAAGATATACAAGCAGGAGTCGTAACCCGTGACCCCTTTAGGATAGGGGTCAGTCAACTATGGTTTTGAGTAGAGCCTTTCTAAGAACACTTGATCAAAAGATGCATGCACAGCTCATGTGGGGTTAGATTACTCTTTTATTACCTTATTTATTACCTTACTGCCCCCTCCCTTAATGGATTCAGAGCCAGGTCAAGATACATGGTAGTCATCATACCTACGAGTGAAGCTAAGGAGAGTGACTACTGACCGCTTTCTGGCTTACGGGCGTGCTTTCGATCCCTAATATTAGTATTGAAGTTGGTCAAACCCCTTATTTTCAATTGATGTCGCCCGCCCGCTGTCCGGACGGCTCACCATTCATATCCCATTCTCATTCCCACTCCTGTTCCGCGCTTTCCTGATATAGTTCTCCGCCCTCTGAATTCCAACCCGCCTCTCTCCTTTCCGTAGGACTTCTCCTTCCTTTTTGCACGCTGGATGGCTTTTAGGTCTTCGGCTTGCGGATCAAATTATACCAACCGTATATCCATCCTTTCAAGCGAATGAGTATACGAACAATAGAGAAGAATCCGAGCGATCGAATGACTATGAAAGACGGGGGCAAAGCACGAATGCAACAATCGAGATTAGAGGGATTCTCCGTTGTTTAATGGGAACTGCGTGGGAGAGTGGTACGCGCAAGGTCTCGCTCTTCTTTCTAGGAGTGCTCCTTTTCAAAGTCCTGTTTTTGGGGGTATGCGAAGCTCAATATCTAGAGTCCGGGGCGTTTCCAATCAAATCTTATCTGTGGGGCCGATAGTAGTACTTTTTCGCTTATTATTTCTCTTTCCAGGCGAGGGCACCCCTCTTCAATTTCCTTTTGAACAGTCATTTCAATCTTTTTCTTCATTGATAAGTCATCGGTGGTTAGGCCTTTTCTTTTCAGCAAAGGAGATTTTTCAAGGTCTCAAAAAAAGATGTAGTAGTGAATAAGGATTGGTGCGGAAAAGGGGGCGGCCCCTCTTATTCTCCTCTTCGTCACAGTACAAAGCTTCAAGTAGATAGAAAAGATAACGGTATGAAAGTGGCATATAATAGTACAAGCTTAGGAAGGGTGATGTAAGTCCATTCTTTCTTGCATCATAGGGAAAAAAATTACCTAAATTTCTGGTCGGCTTGATCGTTCTAGAAGGTTCCAAACGCTGGCATAGATGGACACCCTCTCGGCTTGATCGTAACTCGGCCAGGGGGTATTTCTCAATGCCTTACAAATTTTTTCCATTTCCCCCCTCGTTAGAAAGGGGGAGTCCAAATGCAATGCGTCTAGGACTTCCTCTTCGGGAATACGCCCTACCCTCCCCTGTGGATCAACCACCTCTAATACTTCGTTGAAGGTTCTAATCACCTCCCCCTTCCAAAAGCTTCTCTCAGAAAATGAGAGAAATTCCAAGCTCTCCTTCTGCTCGGTGTTGGGAGAACTATTACTGGATTGGTCGTCGGGAGTCGCGCCGGAACCCGGGGAAGATTCCGGCGTCAAGAATTTGTCCGAGTTATTCTCACTGGAAGGGTGGCCAACCAGAGAGGTAGAAGTAGAAGAGGGTGTAGCGGGAGACCCCCCCTCTGGAGCGGGTAGTAGTGGTGCTTGGGGTACGGGCACCCACGAGCTAGAGGCTCCCGAATCCGCCCCAGAACAAAACATTAGAGCGAGGGGCTCCTCGTGTGGGGAGGCGCTGATAATCGGAAAAGCCCCCCCTTCTTGTGGGGGAATTAATTGATTAGATACCCGAGAACCATAATCTTTCCTAGAAACAGCTTCTACGACGATAGGCGTAAAGGCATGATTAGTTCCACAAATCTCACTGCACTGACCATAGTAAACTCCTTCTCGTTGTACCGAAATAGAGGTCTGGACCGAGAGAGGAATCATTCCAATAGCTGCCTTGATTTTGAACTAGCATTCCTCATTCGCATTAGAGACAGACAAGCTTGATTATTCGAAAAAGAGCTCTAGAAGTTCAGTCGGTCTTCTCTCATCTCTTAAAATATTTCGAAATCGAGAATCGTGAGACTCGCCCAACCTAGTAAAGGGGCTTGAATCGGTATTTTGTTTAGGGATAAACCCTACTAAGGAAAGGATGAGATATAGCATTAACTCCACTTGTTGGTATTCGTTGGGACGCATGCTTGGCTAAGAGTTCTAACTGCTCTAGTTGAGACTGCTGCTAGCTTTCCAGCTACTGGATCACTAAAAGCTAATAATAGGGATCAAAACCTCACTGTCCTTATGAGTGGTAGTTCTACGATTTGAATGTGTTAACATAAAACTAGCCTTAGTTCTTAGCCTGGATCCAACTCCTCTATGCTAGTTCCTTCTACCTTTCTTTTTTGATATGGCAAGAAGACCTAACGGAACAAAGCCTTTATAGGAAACCAGGATAGTAGTTAGCCCTCTTGCTCTTAGATTCCTCCTTCGTGTAGTAAGGATTCAAATAAAATAAATTACAACTAACAGCGGAAAGCAGATAAGCATAGGATAAGTAGTAACTACCTATAGCAGACTGCTTTCACTGGCCTTAGATAACTACCAGCACAGGAAGGAAGGGAAGCTCTAGCCCTATAGGAGAAGACGAGAAGATGAAAGATGATAAGACACAAGATGCTCGTCTGCGTCTTCTATAACCTTGAAGAAGCCTTGGAAGAACTAGAAAGCCAGCAAGAGAGAACTCACTAGCAACGAAGCTTAGAGACCTTACTCAACTACCAGAACTTTAAGGAAATAAAGCCACCCGTAGTTACATCAGACTGACAAGAAAGAAGAAGAGCTAGCTGCTAGCAGCTAGGATAGGGAAGGCTAGCTACTCAGACTAGAAGACACTAGGGGAAATAGAAGCACAGCCAGGAGAGGGATTCCCAATATCCCCTGGGATAGCACTACTAGCTACTCGGATAAGAGAAAGAGAACTACTAGCATAGGAATGACAACATCCAAGAAGAGAGATAGCTCTATACCCAGCTCGGCGACTAGCTGCCAGCTTCAGTTAGCTACTTAACTCAGGAAAGATATTCTAGTAGCTAAGGTAGCTCGTAAAGAAGGGCTAGAGGAAAAGCATCCTGCCTTATGAAGCTACCAGTGCGATAAATGGGCTTTTGAGACTCCGTTTTGTTAACAACAGGTACTGTTTCTGCCTTCACGGGTAAGGAAAATCTGTGCTATGAGTCTCTCTTCCTCAATAGTGGCTAAGGCAAGAAAGTATGATCGATGATCTTCTGCTAATGCTAGCGTCTTTTTAATCTCTAATCTCATCTATGCTTCAGGAAAAAGTGTAACCTACCCGCTAATAATTAAATAAAGGGGCTGGCTGCTCGAAACGTTCTGGGGCTGTCTCCGAAGACGCGCCTGTTATTCTCCCTTCACCTTCTTTAGCAAGATACCAAAGTACGTGAATATTTACTCCAATTCGACCGAGGGATACTTTATCGCCGATCATCCCGACCCAGAAGAAAGAAGGATTCGAAAACGGATCATGGACAACTCTCTTCAATACGCAAAGCGTCATCCAAGTGACTTCCCGATTGACTTCAAAGAACATTATTTCAAGTTAAAAGGAATCTTTTTCACAAAGCACGGCCAGTGCGTTGATTTCAAGGTTGTCACTTTACTGACCGATTATGATCAGGCCGGTAGAAAGGCCATCTTAATCAGGATCAGCCCAGATTGGCAAAGCTATAGGTTCAAGGAATGGTCTATGAACGAGCAGCCTTCTCTTTCCATTTTTTATTTTGCACTCATCCCATTAAAGAAAGCCAACGTGGGGAAGCCGAAGACCGAAGAAGGAAGGCCATACACCGTGAATCTCTTCCAAATGAAGAAAGAAAAAAAGAAAGGAGAGGTTTACTTCGATCCTAAGGACCCAGCGGCCAACTCAAGGAAAGCTAAAGCTCATTGAAAATGAAGAAAGCGTTTGGTCAGCTTCAAGCTAGCCAGATCCGGGGATAAGGGGGACAGATAATAAAAGATCTTTGGCCATCTTTTCATCGCTGCTCCTTCTTCTTAATTGAATATCCCATCGAGTAAAGGAATGACCTACTTTAGGAAGAAATCCAGCCATAGAGCACTCTGCGCTTTCGTCCCGAAACTCCCCTGTCTCTTAAACACCTTCTGACAGGCATAAATAGAGGAATGACTCTTCTCCCCCAGAGAATCCGTATCCTTATCCTTTTTCCTCTTTCGAAAGACCCTCTTCCATGAGCCCCGTAAGGCATGACAATAACGACACCCTGCATGACGGCTAGAAAGGAGAAAGAAAGGACCTTTATCAGTATAGGGGGTGAGGTAGAAGATCGGAAGAAAGAAGGAAAGGGCTGGCGCGAAAGAAGAATAAGAATAGCAAGTTTTTTGCCTCTTCCCGCCAAGAAAGAACTAAGAGTCCCTTGATGACCCCCCTTTTCGAGACAAAAAGAAAGTAGAAGCGGGAATTCACCCTACCTAGTCAAGTCAGCAAAGCGCTACATCTTCTACTCTAGCCCCTCAAGTGAGGAAAGAATAGATCGATATGTGATGTGAAAGCAGCGCTGCTAAAAGAAAGACCAAGGCTTGAATCGGATCGGTGTACTCCCTTTACTTATAAAAGATAGGATGCAAGAATGGAAGACTTCCTAGCTCAGCTTGATCAAGTATAGGGGTGGAATCGGTCTTTAAGTCCAAAATAAGATCTCTTTCATAGCTCATAGTGGACCGTTGACACAGCGAGTTCTCCCTTTATGTCGTCTTTCCTCTAGTTAAGTTAACCCATCGCGGGGTAGGGAAGTCCAGGTTTGCTTGCATTCTTTGCAATCGAGCGAGTGAGTTCAAGGCTCCGAAGGAGAAGGCTCGGTATGTATGCTTCGTTTTTGGCTCGGTTCACCACCACATTCAAGGAAGATCGATAATTATCGACAAGATAAGATAGAAATCGAATAGAAAAAAGTCTGATGAGACTCTTTCGCTCAAGGACAGGACTGAAAGCCCTTGACCAAGAACTGGCTAGCTTTCCGGATGCTTTCTTTCTTCCTTACCCTATTCCTTTCCATAATAAAGAATTCCTACCAGTCCCTTCGTCAATTCAATGCTCTAATAAGCTTCCTTTTAGCCGCCTGCCTTTACACTGGCAATGAAGTAGGTTTCACATCCTTCATGAACTCTTTAACGAGAGGCATAGTTACCGGCACAAGCCTCTTACTTGTTTGCGAAAATTCCCAGACCTCTTAATTAAGGGGGAGGAAAGAAGGAAGGTGACCCATGACGCCGGGGATTTGCGCATATATCCCACCCCAGCTTCGCGGATGAGAGGGTCTGATTCTGTGACTCTAGAAGATAGATCTCTCTCCTGCTTTGTATCGGCTCGACTCCTCAACTGGGTCTCGAGCTCTCTGATACGATCCTGAAGTAAGGATTTAAGAAACCTCGCCGTGATGACTCAGCAATCTACAAGCCCATGGGTACTCTAAAAACAAGGAGGCCTACAAGCATCTATAAGCCATCCATACAAGAAGAGAATACTTAAAGAAGTGTCGCGCTCCCGGATAATATTATCCAGGTCTCTCCTCAGCTCAGCAATCCGTGAAGCAGCCTGACCTCCTCTGATCGCGTAGTTCGACCCTATCCTCATGTGTGGAGGAAGGATCGGTCCTGTGGACACTGATGCATACCATTCAACATAGTCCTCGCGGTCGGTCAAATGCATCTCGAAGAAGTCTCCTCCAGCATTGAAGTGCCTAATCTGATCTCTGAAAGTGTCCAGTAAGCTATATCTAGCAGCTCCACCCGTCCGCGATGCATGGAAGGATTGGGGTGGCGGATCAGGAACCGGCCGATCAATCCCAAACTGCCGTAACACTATCTCACCCAGGTACCACGCGACCTGGTCCAGGTATATCAGCTCCACTCGGGCAAGGAAGTACGGATCAGATATAGCTACAGCTGGCCTAGCAGCGTAAGGCCTATCTCCAAAGGGCCTCCAGGTGATCTACATCCACATAGCATCAATCGGTCATCCACGCAAACGAAGAAGGAAATATCGCAGAAGAACAAGCTTACCTGCGTAGGAGTCAAGGTATCAAACTCCTGTCGGAAAAACAGCCCCTGGTGGTGCATATCGTGGTCCCAGAAGCGGTACGACCACCTCATCCCTCTAGGGAAGCCTATAGCTTAAGGCAGAACTTACAAGCTTCTCACTGACCTCAATTGTAAGCTTAATTCGAAAGACAAAACTCAACAGGAGAGTAGGCTATAGGATTAAAACCCCTTCCTTCTTTGGCGCATAATGCTTAATCCGTTAGTTCATAGGAAGGAAAGCGAATCGTGTGCCCAACCTAGCCCAAAGCTCCGTCCAATCGGTTGGAAGAAGGACAGCGAGAATGACTTCATTGACTGATCACCGAGCAAGAAAGACGCTTTACGCAGCATTTCAGGTCGGAAAACTCTATAAGCGTGTCATCAAGTTAGGTTAGGCCAACCTCGGAACTAGATGTGGTCACCTTTCTAATCTAACACCACAGGCGATAGCCAGGGATCATCCTCTCAATAGGACAGAAAGAAGGAATCCTCCTAGGAAGAACCTAGACGGTTTCTGAAAGCATCCTTTACTTTGTTGTTCACAGTAGCAGCTTGCCAAGTGGGAGAATGGGGACCGTCGGATCGAGGGCATGAAGGCTATAACATAGGGTTGGAGGCCTCATTTCTGGGACATCCAGAAAAGCCATCCCATTCAAGATGCCCCTACTTATACCCCTGCTCCCTTCTCTCCTTGATGGATCAATTGAACAAACAGATTTTAAAATAATTCCGAACCGCTATAGAAGCGAACGACTTGATCGCGAACTATAGTCTTTGTTTGTTCGACTGACCGACTCGAATCGATTGGGCTTCGTTCCGGGTAGTGTTTAGTCATAAGCCTTTCTCTTTGGGTCTTCACTTGTCTGCTTTCGTTCCACTCCTTTCCAACTCATTTCCGGTTCAACAATTTAAACACCGCGCCCCTTCTCCAGGGCGGCAGATGGGTCTAGAGAACCGAACTGTCTCACGATTTCCTTCCGGTTAGCTAGACTTCTCCTGAGAAATTCACGTATCACTTGAGTAGTAGTACGAAACCTTAAGAAATGGTGATCTACTAGTTGATTCAAGGAGGATCCGTTGAAGAGTGTCTGTTGTCTCGGTAGGGAAGAGTCAAATCTTTTCCAGCACCGGTGCAATATGAAAGAGTCCTTTATAATTCGTTAGAATACGAATGAGATCAAAAACGCTCTGCCGAGGCTCGAGTAGAAGAAGAGGTAATTGAACAGAGGGCCGTGGTTGGGTCTAGAGAGAGTGTGACAATAAATTACACTGAATCATTCAAAAGGGAGGGGCAAGGGTCAGAGCCCAGGCGGCAGAGATAGAGAAGATCCTAAGCGCTAATGTAATCGATCAATATGTACATACTACTAGCATTTTCCGGCTTTTTGACCATTCAACGGAGGCAGGTAACTCAATTTCAGTCGATCCAGCAACGGAGAAAAAGACATAGGCATTGGCCGCTTTTCAGTAAAAGCACAAATTCTTTCTATAGACGATATACCCTATGACATCTGAGCAGCCTGCTGCACCGGGGGACTATGGGAACAGAAGGATTCTAGTAGCAAGCCGGAAATGCGCATCTGTCATAATGCACCCGTAGCACTTGGTGGGCTCATTTGTTTAGATCACTGAGATTCATTGAGTCATTTTTGGGTCCGTCCACCCGTAGCAATTCGAAAGCTTGGTAGGAAGAAAAAGGTGGGTCACAGGTGGTAGATTTCGCTCGTAGAAGGCGGGTCACATATGTAATTCCCCTTTGCGAATCCGGTGCCAGCATGGTAATTGCTCCTCGGTGAACAGGGCCTTATGCTTATAGGGCACAAACAAAGGATTCTATCTCCTGACGAGCCTAGCAAGCAGCCTAGCAGCAGGGGATTGGGCTCGTAGAACCTGGTGCCAGCATAGGAACCCCGGTTAGCAGTTACAAATCCAATACCAAGGGCTTTAGTTTGTTCAATTCAATAAGCGTTCTTTAGTGCGCTCTTAGCTCGATAAGTGAGTTGGCTTCCGAGCTTAGTAGCGCTAGTAGGGTGGAAGGGCGGATGGCAGTAGGGGGAAAGCATGGATTGGATGGCGTCAAAGCGAGAATAATCGGAAGTTTGCTTAAATGGCATGGTTTGGGCTCTGAAACCAATGTTAGAGAGAGCACTAAGTGGATTCCCTAGGCCCAGAACTCCTGTTTTTCATTAGTGAACATGGCCTGAGAATTGATCTCTTGAGAAAGTAGCCCAACTAGGACTTCCAAGATTCTAATTAAACCCTTTTGGCTGTGGGGACTCGGCTCAGCTAAGCTAATCCAACCTCTCTAATGTCGGAACCTCGTCCGGTAGTGGTCTACTTGACTGTATCGGGGAAGCGTCCGCTATTTCACAGGTCTTGGTATCGGGATTGCGACCGCTAACATTCCATGCTGTGGCAATGAAACCATTCATAAGTGCAGTCTGTCTACCCAATCATTTCATTCTTTTGATGGAAGCATCTGTAAAGGCTAATGTAACTGTGCGAATTGCTTGTTTGCAAGAAATCTGCTGTTGATGTGGATACTGTCGCATTATCGATCTCTACTCCTACTCTCGCACAATCGACCTCTTTTAACCGAGGTGAGGTTTTCAACTCAGATAATCACTGGTCTGAAGGAGGCTCTCAAGCAGCGGGTCAAGCCTGACAGCTAAGATGGTTGTAGAAGTTCTTGCCTGCGTGTGCTGCTTTTCCTCTTACCTCGCTATTTGGTTTCAAAGGTATCGGTCGCCTTGAGGGATCCCCCGGGCAGGAAGGATAGATTGATTCCCGGCTACTGGATATCACGAAGAATAAAGATCTCGCGTTGGCGGGGTTAAGACAAAGAAATGGGGAGTCTATTAGGTATTGATTATCTAAAGGAATGGTTGGGCCTTTCTATCTCATAGTAAGTACCTTAGTAGTGCAACTGAAGGAATTACTTCATAGAAAGGAACTGTTCTCCTTATGACTGAGTGGCTTCTTTCTCTTTGATATGAAATATCTTAGAGATCAAGGAACAGATAGCCTATTATATTATCGGGAACGTAGAATCTTGGAAATGTAGTGGCGCCGGCTTCGGTCAGCAGAGAACAGTCTTTCTTCGGAATTAGACTTTGACTTCTAAAGTAAAACCACTTATCTTCTTCTGTTGTGCCAGAAAGATTCTGGTTCAGGAAAGGGTCAATACCTACTTTGATAACAAGTGGGAGAGGCAGGAAGAGTTCAAAGATGTTATGAATAGGTTTCATGTTACGTCACAAGTTCAACAATTTGGTATCAGATTCCATTATTCAACCAGGCTATCTATTTCGTCGTTCCTGGCTTGCACGTTCCGTGTATCACAGAAAAAAGAACTAGAAAAGAATTGCGGAAACAAGTTGTAGGACATATATGGTAGAATAAAGTAGACGAAGGAGGGCGGACTTGGCGGTCAAAGTCTCCACGGCGTTTTCACGTTACATTGAACTGGTTAAGGTCGAGCGTTAGAGCGTAGCCGTATAGTGCAGGAGTCACTTCTACGTCATAGCGTTAGCGGAGTGGGGAACTCCCCAGGGAATACAAAGAAAGGATCACTTTCGACCAGATCCAGGATGACGGCTTTCAATCTTTTTCCTAATGTATTGTTTGACGTTTCTCATAGTAAGAAGTAACTTCTACAAGTGGGGCATTGGTCATAGCCGAAATTCCGTATATGTGAAATGAGAAAGGCTTGTAGAGGCGGGGTCTGGGTCGGAGTGACCAGGGTTGGCTTTCAGGCGCTTGGGAACTTGATTGGTGTGGTGGAGTGACCCGGCCCGCGGTCTAGGAACCGGGAAAGGACTGACTAACTAACTAGATAGGCACGGAAGCCTCTCGAACGAATTCTTCGAAGTAAAAAAATAGATAGGCACGCTAATAAGCCGGGTCTGTAGTTCTGAGGTCTCCCGAATCAACAGGAAGAACCAGGCAGGCAAGCCAAGCAAGGACAGACAGCTAGGACTGAATGGGTAGGAGTGAGCGGGCTAAGCTTGAAGGCGCTTCTTCTGTGTTTAGGTTTTTTGCTCCTAGGCCGGGTTTCGGCCCTTTTATCGAAGTCGTTGATTACGAGTACTGAATTGGCGTGAAAGCCTATCAAAGAGCTTTTCTCACTACAGAAAGTGGCAAGAGAATTTCTATTGAGGCTAGCCCACTGTGGAACGGGGAAAGGTCACCAAAGAAACAACATCGACAGCTTCGGCATCAAAAACAAAGGCAGCTTCGTCGGAGGAAACCACTAGAGGTGCAGCATTTATACTAGCACCCGCGTGCGCCATCTTCTTGTTGTTGTTGTTCCTATTTCAAAGTGGAATGAGAAGAATCCAATGAGAAGAGAGCGAGAGGGAGAAGTCCCAGTTGATTGATCCCTTGGGTCAGCCCGACCGTCTTGTCTTGTGTGAAGAGTCCTAGCAGTGGAAGTGCTGCTTCTCATTTGGTACCTTGCCTTGAACAAGCCAATCAACCTCAATCCTAGGGAGTGAACCGGGCGCAGAAGGAAGACTCTTTGATCGGGTAGTTCCCCTGCCTTGTTCTCAGTCATCT